ATCCTCTGTTTTCGATTATCTAATAAATCATTTAATGAAAGTAGATTATCTTACCATTAATTTCACAACTTTCATGATCTCTTCCCGAACCAAACATGAATCTTTCGATTCATTTGGCTCTCACGCTCAATTATTTATTTGATTTTTTTGTTATGGGTATTCCCATATCTTTTTTTTTTTTAATGTAATGAGCCTGCCCTCTCTTTTCTTTTCTGTTTGTATTCAAAGATATCTAAACTGATACAAGACCAGAATAAATATTAGGAGGACTCTTCCGACCAGATAAAAATCGATAATTGTCAGCAAAGTTGTTTCTTTATTTGTATTTGTTCTTAATTTAATTAAATTTTATTTTTATTTAATTAAATTAATTTAAAAAATTTCTAATTTGGAATTAGATTTTTTCTTTTTTTCTTCAAATCCAAAAATTCCTCTTTTTTTATACATAGGTCGTCGATTCGGCATTGGATAAAAAAGGCAGAGTGCCCTTTTCTTTCTAGTAAATGGTTCAAATCCTTTTATCGATATGAGTGTTCTATATCAGATAAATTACCAACTATTCATTTTGAAAACATTTCAGTACTAATGTAGTCGTAGAAAGAGTACCATGTTTTGCCTGGACTTCAAACAGTTTAGCTTTAACCATGTTAATGGTCTCACATTATTGGTTGATAGAGAATCAAAGTTGATTTACCAATAAGTCACGAAATGCTATGGTTCTTACATATGATTTTTGAATTTATTCATAAGTAATTCGTCGAGATCGTGCACCTTTTTTCCTATTTATCCTAAATATACTATAACTATAAATAACTATAAATAACGTAAAGTGCAGCCGGATGGATCCAACCTATTCTTGAAATACACAACCCGCACACACTCCCTTTCCAAAAAAAATCAATACACCAATCACTACACTTAGATTTATTGGATTTGTTGCTAAAATATCGGTATTAAACCCGAAACTCCCGGCGGATGGCCAGTGGCGTGAGAAAACGAAAGAATCGGTTACATTTTTCATATGCTCTCCTCTTATAGATAGGACTGACAAAGAACAAAGTTCTTTTTCTATCACTTCGCTCGCCCCTTTCTTTTTTGATCAATTTATTTATTTTTAATTGAATTTCCCCCTTTTTAATGGGAATAGATTAAATCTAGTAATTTCATTTAGGTTAGGTCTTAGGTCTCATTTCAATTGCGAAATATATCGTTTGTGGAAACGTTTCCTAAAAGGAAAAAAGTTTCCATTGTATTGTACTAAGCTAAGGACAGGAAGGAAGAAAGCGAGTGATCTGGTAATTCCTCATCCTCAAAGCAGTCCTTCCTGGAGTCTCAACAAATAAGTAATTATAGGAGTAAAGTGTTGATATAATTCGAAGAAGCAAACGGCAATTTAATTTCAAGTTAATAAAATAAGAAAAAAAGTAAAAAAAGTATGCAATCTAAGGTACTTTTTTACATTTCTAGGATTAAACAAAAGGATTCGCAAATAAAAGCGCTAATGCCACAACCAGTCCGTAAATTGTTAAAGCTTCCATAAAAGCTAGACTAAGCAATAAAGTACCTCGTATTTTACCCTCTGCTTCTGGTTGTCTCGCAATACCCTCTACAGCTTGGCCTGCAGCAGTACCTTGACCAACTCCAGGTCCAATAGAAGCAAGTCCTACAGCCAATCCAGCAGCAATAACGGAAGCGGCAGAAATCAGTGGATTCATGGTAAGTTCCTCGCACCAAAAAAAAAAAGAAAAAGAAATGGTTAATGATACAATCAACCAATGAATTATTACTTAATTTTATCATTAAGTTTGATCATTAAGATCTATTGGGTCGAAGTAACTAAAAAATAATGATAATATTACTGAATCGTCAGAACTACTTCGATATCTCGTTTTTAGTTTCTACCCATGATGAAGTTTTTGTAAATCCATATACATACGGTTCTAGTTATTGCATTTCTTTCTTTCCAACCATTCTTTCATTCAATCCTTCGTTCTTTACTCTTCTATATCTTTGAGTTCATCTGTTTTTTCATCCAATCCACAATCACAAATGAAACAGAAGAAAGGACTTTACTTATCTTGTAATCCATCTAATCTAAATGCAGTAAACTGCAATCAAATCAATATATGAAATGGATATCAATATGATCGATATCAACGATATCAATATGTATATCAATACATATAACTATATATATATCTAACTATATGCTATATATAATATATAGCATATAGTTAGATATATATATAGTTAGTTAGTATATAGGTAGGGTATAACGTAGGGTATAAGGACTTCTATTTATATATAGATAGGACTATATAACTAGTGAATATCTAATATTACATATACATTTCTTTCTTCCATAACGTAAACTGGCCGCATTTTATATTGAATCGGATTATAGAATCATTCCTCGAAACCCACACAAAAAGTGGCTGGACTTATAGACATTACATACATCTAGTGTGACCTCCCCAACCCATCTTTTTTTTTACAATTCCGTAATATCGTTCATCTTCTCTCCTACGACTCTAGGTCATATATTCATACGTATTTATATCTATTATGTTCTCCAACCAAGCAGATTATCTTGAACCATGCATGAATTGGGATAAGCTAAAAAAAAGACTATTTCGAAAACTAGTCAATGATGACCCTCCATGGATTCGCCTATATAAGCCGCGGCTAACGTTGCAAAAATAAGAGCTTGAATACCACTTGTAAATAATCCAAGAAACATGACAGGTATAGGAACTACTGAAGGGACTAAAGAAACAAGAACAACAACTACTAATTCATCAGCCAATATATTCCCGAAAAGTCGAAAACTAAGAGATAAAGGTTTTGTGAAATCTTCTAGGATGTTAATTGGTAAAAGTATTGGAGTTGGTTTGATGTATTTCTCGAAATAACCCAATCCTTTTTTGGTAAGACCCGCATAAAAATATGCCACTGACGTGGGTAAAGCTAAAGCAACAGTAGTATTTATATCATTCGTGGGCGCAGCTAACTCCCCATGAGGTAACTGTACGATTTTCCAAGGTAAAAGAGCACCTGACCAATTAGAAACAAAAATAAATAGGAACATAGTTCCAATAAAGGGAACCCAAGGTCCATATTCTTCTCCAATCTGGGTTTTGCTCAAGTCTCGAATAAATTCAAGGACATATTCAAAGAAATTCTGACCGTCGGTCGGAATGGTTTGTGGATTCCGAACAGCTATGATGACTGAACCTAACAAGATAGCAATTACGACCCAAGAAGTGATAAGTACTTGGGCATGGATTTGTAAACCTCCTATTTGCCAATAGAAATGTTGGCCTACTTCTACACCCGATATATCGTATAACCCCTTGAGTGTTTTAATGTAAGATGGTATAACATTCATATTGTCCTCTGGTAGAAATTGAACTTCAAAAAAGGAATTAGTTTGATTCAACCATTTCTTTCTCAACTCACCAACTTGAATCATTAATCATATATTTAGGATACTAAGAAATCACATAACATCATAATATATATCAATATCCCCAGTTCTTTTTTTTATCTATTTTAAAAAATTCAAAAAAAAGTAACCGATCCAATAAATCTATGGAGTTGCCCAATAATTAACATTAAGTAATCTTATTATTCTTAATCTTAATCATAATCAACGATTTCTTATATAGCTAGAACGACCCTCACTAATTGCAGATACTAATTTGTTAAGAATCAATCGAATTGAAGCTATAGCGTCATCGTTGGCTGGAATCGAAATATCTGCAAGATCTGGGTCACAATTTGTATCGATTAAACAAATCGTCGGAATCCCCAAAATGGCACATTCTCGAAGAGCCGTATATTCTTCTTGCTGATCAATGATGATCACAATATCAGGCAATCCCGTCATATATTTGATCCCACCGAGATATGTTTGCAAGGTAGATAATTTTTTCTTCAACATTGCTGCATCTCTTTTGGGGAGACGGTTGAGTTTCCCCATCTTTTCTTCTGCTCTTAAGTCCCTGAACTTATAAAGTCTCGTTTCCGTAGTGGACCAATTCGTTAACGTACCACCGAGCCATTTTTGATTAATAAAATGAGACCGAGCCCTTATTGCAGCCGATGCTACTGAATCCGATGCTTTATTTTTGGTACCGACGATTAAGAAGCTTTTTCCCCTACTTGCTGCATCAAAAACTAAATCACAGGCTTCTGATAAAAAACGAGCAGTTCTAGCGAGATTTGTAATATGAATACCTTTACGCTTTGCAGAGATGTAAGGGGCCATTCTAGGATTCCATTTCTTAGTACCATGACCAAAATGAACTCCTGCTTCCATCATCTCTTCCAAATTGATGTTCCAATATCTTCTTGTCATTTTTTCCCACACTTCCTTTTTGTTTTTTATTTTTCTTATTATTAACAAAGAGACGAGGTACCTTGAAATAAATAATTGTTCCGATGGAACCTTCTACCGGGGATTGACCATTGATACACGGCACAAACCATAAATTTTTTTAATTACTTATTTTATTTATTACCAAATCAATAATCAGACCAGTATAGTTAAAAGATAGTTAAAGTTAAAATAAATCCGCTCTTAGGAATCATTAAATCGCATAAATGATTGTTCTGATGTCTCATGTAAATTTGTCTCATGGAAATTGTTTGCCGCGTAAGAACAAAAAAATTCTCTATGGTGTAACAAAATATCTCTCATTTCCAACTCGAATAGATTTTTTCTTTTGATTTCCAAATAAATGTTTTTGTCTTGCCTTGAACGGTGCACTAATTTTTGGAATCCGGTACCAACAGGTATAATCCCCCCCAGAACAACGTTCTCTTTCAGGCCTTTCAACCAATCAATACGACCTCGTAGAGCAGCTTTTGCTAAAACTCGAGCGGTTTCTTGAAAACTTGCTTCGGATATGAAACTTTGAGTATTCAGAGACGCTCTTGTTATTCCCAATAAGATTGCCCGATAACAGATCGATTCGTCCAAAGCACGCCCTGCTCGTTCCGCTCGCAACAATCCGATTAATTCTCCAGGCGAAAAAACATTAGACATTCCATCTTCTGAAACCAACACTTTTGATGTTACTTGACGTACAATAATCTCTATATGTCTATTATGGATCTGTACCCCCTGGGATCGATAAACCTTTTGGATCTTATTAACCAAAGAGATACGACTTTGGGCTATGGTTAGCTCAGCTCCAGTCAAAAACCCCCAGGGGATCCCAAGAATTCTTGGTATACGTTCGTTCCAACCTTCAACTCTCTTTTCGAGGTTCATCGATATTGAATCAATCGAACGCACTTCTAAGATTTGTTCTACTTTTGGAAGACCTTGTGTTATGTCACCAGATCTCGATTTTTCATATAAAAATGTAACTAATGTATCTCCTTTGTAAAGGATTTTCCCATAATGACCATGAACAGTTGCTCCAGGAGTAGCCAAATAAGGCTTAGCTGATCTTATAACTAAAGAGTCGACATTAATAATTAAAATTTGACCAGATTTTTTTACGTGTGGTTCATATTTAAATAGACATACATTTTCACAAATAAATTGTCCAAGGCTAATTTTGGTCGATGTCTCTTCACAATAATCATGATGGAGAAAGCACCAATTCAAATGAAATGGGTTCAAAATGATGTTACTGCATGGATCGGGATTATAAATCCTCCTATTTTCATCTATTAAACAGTATTTAAGTACTTGAAGTACTTGGAAAATCTGTTTCAAATTGTCAAGTAGCAAATATTTCTTTAACACGATCTGATTATGAGTTATTAAATGGTAAGATGAATAAAAATTCGATATTTTAGGTATAATAGCGCCTAGGGGACCCAAACAATCCCTAATTGGAATTAGGAGATCCGATTCTTTTGTCACATTGTTATATTTCGAACTATTGAATGGACCAATTCGAGAACAATTGGATGATGACAAAATTATCAAAGATTGGCATTCCTTATTTCGATTCAACAACGTACCAATAGTTCCTTGATGTTGGCTAAGTGATTGAATCTTCGCCTTGGGATAAAAAGGATTGATATTGGTGCGATCTAATCCATTATCGGGAATCAATCCGGAACTTGCCCTATCATACCTTTTTCCGGTATACGAAATAGTGGACTTGACTAACTCAATTCTTATGAAATCGCGAATTATATCATTTGCCCTTACCTCAACAAAGGAAGCATGAACCTCTTCTATAGAACCATTTTTTTCTTGGTCCCAGTCCCAATTCAATACTAAGCAAGTCCGAACTAATTGAATACTTGTGTGATAAATTCCTCGAATTGACTTGCCATTTCCATAAAGGATATAATTGACAACTCTAAGTTGGACATTATCCTTTTCCTGCAAGATATCCCGAGGGAAAAGGGTTGCTAAATTTATCCCATCGGATATTTCATATGTGACTACAGGTCGAACCGAAACAAAATACTTTTTCTTGGTAGGTGTGATCCGTTGAACATAGATCCAATTTTTCAATTTTTTTGATTCTTTAGAATTTTTTTTTTCCGTTTCTGGTGGTATAAAAATGCCGCTGTGCCTGGATATCTTATCTGTCTCTCCAGGAAAATGAATATCTCCAGAAAAGATTTTAAGTTCAATATATTTTTTTTTTCTCTCCACTCGGACTAATCCGCCTACTCGGCTTCTTGTATTTAAAGCGAGTCGTGTATCTACTCCAATGATACTATTGTTCCGGACCATTATTAATGAGGATCCCGGTAAGATATGCACTTCTTCGAGAATGAAAAAAAACTGATCTACTTTCATTTGGTATTTCGGACTAAATTCTTTTGCTCCTCGATACTCAATCAAATCTTCTTTTTTTATGATTGAATCCACCTCTATGGTCCCATATTTAGTAATTCCGGAACTGCTTCTTCTGTATCGTGGATCATCAAAATAAGCAAGAATACTATTTCTACGTAAAATACCATTTATGGGTATTTCAATCGAAATACCAAAACAGGGTATTAGTTCTTTCTCTCGTTCTTGATCATATTGTAATGGGATGATGAATCTATTTCTTCGCTTTTTCGCCAAGAAATCAGGATTCTCTTGGAGAATAGAAGGATATATGAAATTCCAATGACCATTGGATATGATTCGATCAAGTCTTGAATAGTCAAGAATTTCCCTATCTTTTTTACCAGAAGTATCCAACAATTTATGTCTTACTTGATCATTAGTCATTGAGGGGTTAGAGATATATCTTCCTTCAACAGAAAGAGAATAAACATTCATTTGATCTTGATCCTTGTGGAGCGAAAAGGACACTATACTGGATCTGCACGGACCTCCTGCTAATATCCATAAATGGCTTGTTTTTGGTAATAGATGAACATTACCATATGTATATTCAGGTGCATGGTAGACATCGGTACTCCAGTGCATTTCTCCCTCTGATTCAGAATAAATATGTTTTCGTACCCTCTCTTTAAAATGAAAAGTGGACGTTCCAGCACGAATCTCAGCAATCACTTGTTCTGATTCTACATATTGATCATTTTGAACTAAAATCAAACTTTTTGGCGGAATAGTCACATTATGTATAATATCCCGACTCTCAATAGTTACATACAAGTCTATAGAACATAGAAAAGCAGGATGCCCATGACGGGTACGTGTGGGATGAACCAAATCCTCATTGAATTTGATTTTTCCATTAGAAGGAGCTCGTACATGTTCGGCAGTACCGCCTGTGAATACTCCGCCGGTATGAAAAGTTCTTAATGTTAGTTGAGTCCCCGGTTCCCCAATTGATTGACCCGCAATAATACCTACGGCTTCTCCCAATTCGACCAGATCGCCATGAGTGGGACTCCGACCATAACATAATTGACAGATCCAAGATGTACTCCTGCAAGTAAAGGGGGTTCGAATATATATTGGTTGTGCTCGAAAGGTTATGAATCGATTGACAAGTCCAATCCCAATATCTTGATTTCGAGTGGCAATGCATCGTAGACCGATATATATATCGTCTGCTAATACACGACCAATTAGTGTTTGGACAAAAATTTTTTCCGTCATCCCATTTTGAGGACTCACGGAAATACCTCGGATAGTACCACAATCTCTTCTACGTACAATAATGTGTTGAACTACTTCAACAAGTCTACGTGTAAGATATCCAGCATCTGATGTTCGTACAGCAGTATCTACAACTCCTTTGCGGGCTCCGTAGCAGGAAATTATATATTCTGTCAAAGAAAGTCCCTCGCGTAAATTGCTTTGAATGGGTAAATCAATCATTTGTCCTTGGGGATCTGACATTAATCCTCTCATACCTACTAATTGGTGTATCTGAGATGCATTTCCCCTAGCTCCCGAAAAAGACATTAGATAGACTGGATTAGAGGGATCAGTCATCCGAAAATTAGGATTCATTTCTTGTCTCAAATATTCACTTGTAGCATACCATATCTCAATAGATTGACGTAATTTTTCTACCGCATGTACATTCCCATAATGATGGTGTTTATCCAAAATAAAACTTTGTTGTTCAGCGTCTTGGACTAACCATCCCTTAGAAGGTATTGTTAAAAGATCATCAATTCCTAATGAAATAGATGTAGCAGTGGCTTGATGGAAACCCAAAGTCTTTACTTGATCCAGGATATGTGATGTATATCCCATTCCGAAATGATCTATTAATCTGCTAATAAGTCGTTTCATAGCAGTTCCATTTATCACTTTATTGTGAAAGACCAGATCGGCCCGTTCTGCCATAAGTACCTCTATATTCTGCTGAGTAGGATTCGACAATGGGCCTGAGTCAGTGATTCGAAAACTTAACTTTCTTTCCTCAATCTCAATCTTGATTCACGCAGAAATTCAGAAATTACGATACTAGTAAAATTGGAAAAACCCGAATTCCGGGCATCGCCTAATCGAATTTCTTAGTTTAGATAGTGTATGAGTAGGCCCGATAAAACCCTTGTATGGCTTCTTCTATTTCTCGATAAAAAGAAATATGACCAAGAGTGGTTCGAATGTATATACAACGGATTTCTTTTTTTACACTTCCTACTATTAGATAGTGCCCATAAATCTCATGATAAGTACCCAAAGATTCATATTGAACTTCGATGGGAACTTCTCTTGACCCAATGACACGTTGATCTAGTCTCCATCGGAGCCACAAAGGACTATCTAAACTGATTCGTTTCCGCCGAGAAGCTCCAAGTGCATCATAGGAACTACAAAAATACGGTTCTTTCTCTTTCGTATACTTATAATTATTATTGTCAACTGTTTGATTTTGATAGTTTCTGCAATTATATGGATTATACCTATTTGCACAAATACCTCGACGATTCCCGATCGTTAATACATAGAGTCCGATAAGTATATCTTGGGTTGGTACGGAAATGGGATCTCCAATAGCTGGAGACAAGAGATTCATATGAGAAAACATAAGTAAACGGGCCTCCGCTTGAGCTTCCAAAGATAAAGGTACATGAACAGCCATTTGATCCCCATCAAAGTCCGCATTGAAGCCCTTACAAACTAATGGGTGTAAACAAATAGCACGTCCCTCCATTAAAATGGGTTGGAACGCCTGTATGCCTAATCTATGCAGGGTGGGTGCTCTATTCAACAATACAGGATGCCCCTGCATAACTTCTTGTAGTATTTCCCATACAATCGGTTCTTTTTCCCGAATTTTACTTTTTGCAATCCCTATGTTAGAAACGCCATGTTGCCTGATTAGACCACGAATTACAAATGTTTGGAAAAGCTCTATTGCTATTTCTCCAGGTAATCCGCATTGATGTAATGAAAGTGAAGGACCCACAACAATGACGGAACGCCCCGAATAATCGACCCGTTTACCAAGCAGAGTCTCACGAAATCTTCCCTCTTTACCTTCAATTACATCCGAAAATGACTTGTAAATTTGATTATGACCATCCCTCATTGGTTGCCCGCGGATCCCATTATCAAGAAGTGTATCCACGGCTTCTTGTACTAATTTCTCCTGACACA